ATAGTTCACCTACACGCCTTCGAAGACGTTGTTTTGTGACTGGAAGAGCAAGATCTAACTATCGCGACTTTGGATTATCTAGACATACACTTCGTGAAATGGTTAATAGATGCTTGTTGCCCGGGGTAACAAGATCAAGTTGGTAAAAATGAAAGCACCCCTTCTATATTATAATTATATTATAATTATATGTTCATAAATCCTCTATAATTAAACCCTCTATAATTATAATAATATAGATAATATAGATTGAATTTTAAAAATTATACCTACTATTGGATTTGAACCAACGACATCCGCCGTATGAAAGCGATACTCTAACCACTGAGTTAAGTAGGTCTGTAAAACTCAAATATAAAAATTAAAATATAAATTATTTAAAAAAAATATTTAATTAATAAGTAAGGGGAGAGAGAGGGATTCGAACCCTCGATAGTTCATAACTATATCGGTTTTCAAGACCGAGGCTATAAACCACTCAGCCATCTCTCCTAAACAATTTTTAACTTAAAATTTAAAATAAAAATACATAAGAGATACATAAAAATAGAATAATGGAAAAGTATAATCATTACAATAAACTTTTAATGTCGAATCCGGATTAACTAAAACAGAAGTAAAGCACTGGATTGAGGTCTTCTTTGGTGTAAAGGTAATTGCGATGAATAGTCATAGGCTTCCGGGAAAGAGGAAAAGAGTAGGGCGTATTATAAAACATACAATGAATTGCAAACGTATGATTTACACTTCAACCATGAGTTTTTATTATACTTGTTAAAAGTTGTTTAAAATAAAATAACTTTTATAAAAAAAATAACTTCAAAAAAAAAATAACTTCAAAATAATGGATAATCAAATCAAAGATTCAATGAATGATAAAAATTCATTATCATTGAATAACTCAATAGGCGATACAGATTCAACCGTTAACTTAATAGGCAATACAGATAATAGACCCATCATCAATAACCCGATCGGAGATAATCCAATCAAAGAAAAATTAAATAAGAAAGGAATGAATAAGAAACGAAAAGCTAAACATACAAAAAACAAAGAAGAAGAAAAAATAATTAAAGAAATGAATGATAAAAATTCATTATCATTGAATAACTCAATAGGCGATACAGATTCAACCGTTAACTCAATAGGCGATACAGATTCAACCGTTAACTTAATAGGCAATACAGATAATAGACCCATCATAAATAACCCGATCGGAGATAATCCAATCAAAGAAAAATTAAATAAGAAAGGAATGAATAAGAAACGAAAAGCTAAACATACAAAAAACAAAGAAGAAGAAAAAATTAATGAAGAAATGAAAGAATATCTAATGAAAGCACTAGACGAAAGAGAAGAAGAAAGTGAAGAAGATATACTTAAAAAAATGAATGAAGAAATAATGAAAGAAATAGAAGAAGATCTACTGAAAGGAATGGAAGGAATAGACGACAGAAAAGAAGAAAGGGAAGAAGATATACTGAAAGAAATGGAAAAATATCGAAAAGAAGATCTAAAAGAAGATCTACTGAAAGAAATGGAAGAAATGGAAAAAGAAATGAATGAAAAAATAATGAAAAGAATAGACGAAAGAGAAGAAGAAATGGAAGAAGATCTACTGAAAGAAATAAAAGAATATATACTTAAAAAAATGGAAGAAGAAATGAATAAAATAAATGAAGATATAATGAAAGGAATAGAAGAAAGAAAAGCAAGAAGACTAATAGAAAACTTAGAAATAGAAAAAATACACAGAGAAATTGTCGAATATCTAAAGAGTATTTTAGCAAAATTAAAATCAGACAAAGAATTGTACAAAGCCCCGGCTACTCAAGAAGAATCCGATGAATGGGAGAAAACATGGGCAGAAGACGAAGAGTCTGAAAAATTAGAGTCTGAAAAAGTAGTCGAAGAGGTTGATACTGACGAAGAAGAATTTGAAGACGAATGGGAATGGGAAAATTAGAAATGACTAAATTAGATATAATAATAATTTGTAGTTTTAAAAATACAGCAAAGCTCCTATATACCATTTATTACTTGGGAAAATTTCATAATCTGGGATGGTTTTTATTTGACAAAGGATTAAGATCTTATTATTTAAGTATCCTGACAGTTATGACTTTTTGCACTTTTGTATCATTCTATCTCGTAAACCCTATGAACAACAGCGTAACACGAGCTGCTATTTTCTGTGCCATTTGGACTAGTAAAGATTGTATAGCGGGCTGGATATGTACCTATGGTCTTAAAAAGTATAACTCATTCGACATCTTCCAAGTCATTGACCCTACCTATATAATTAAAAAACTGTCTGTAATCTTGTTGATGACTTGTTTATTCAATTTTGTATGGGCATGGTTGTTTCAGGACATAGAACCAGATGACTTCTATACTTATAAACTAGACTATAAAACCCAAACATTTTATAAAAGAGAGTTCATTACTAACTTAACACTTTTACACTGGTTTCTAAAAGATTATCTTAAGTTTATTTTTATGTTAATTTTATTTCTTCTTAACTTAATCAACACAGTTCAAGCAGGGGACTTCTTTAGAATATTTTGTATTAATTTTATACTAAATATTCCATTGTTCCTAGTATTCAAATTGTTTCGTAAAAAATTCGAAAAAAGCATGCGAACTCTTATTCTCTTTATCCTGGTTAGTCTCAAAGATTATTTGATAGCCTTGAGAATGCTCTTCTATGCAAACGAATATATAGTAGATATAGTAGATACAGGCTATCTCATATATATTTTTGTCAAATTTCCGGGATTAATTTTAATTATTTGTTTATTCAATCTTCTCTGGGCATGGTTGTTGGAAGATGTAGAAATAAAGGATAATTTTTATTAAAATTTTATTTTAATTTATTATTATTATTTTGTAAAGTTTCATCAAAAATAGACACGTACAGAAAATTAAAAAAAAAAAAAATTTAATAAAAATAAATATGAATAAAAGAGAACTTAACGAACTAGTAGAAAATTATCTTGGTCTTATAGCGATAAGGTTTGCTCAAGAATTCCAGGAAGATATTAATCAACTGAGAGAGGAAGAGCGCTTAGTAGCGGAATCTAAGGACAAAGATAGAAAGCAAAAACTAGATGAAAAAAAACGTCTACTAAGGTCTATGCTCTTCGATTGTATAATGGACCAACAGGTCCATTATACAATTCTGGACAAAGAACAAGTAGATGAAATTAAATGGAATCTCTACCTAAGAATAGCTTCAATAATCAACTAATAGATAAAAAAGACAATAATAAAAAAGGTAGTTCCGATTATAGTCATTTATGGGTTCAATGTGAAAGTTGTTATGGAATAAATTACAAACCTCTTTTTAATTCAAAACTTTATATTTGTGAATGGTGCCAATCACATGTACAAATTAATAGTTCAGATAGAATAGAGTTTTTGGTTGATACAGCCACTTGGTCTCCTATGGATGAAGACATGATTTCTCTAGATCCCATTGAATTTGATTCTGTAAAAGAAGTAAAGCCTTTTGATTTTGTTAAATGGGAATCCGAGGTAGACGAAATAATAGAAAAAATATACGAGCATTTAAAAGAACTTATAAAAGAAAGAGGGAAGATTGAGCAAGAATATATTGAAAAAGAAGAAATAATCAAAAGAAAAGAAATAGAATTTAGAAAAGAAATAGAAGAAAGAAAAGAAAGAGAATTTATTGAAAAAGAAATAGAAGAAAGAAAAGAAAGAGAATTTATTGAAAAAGAAATAGAAGAAATAGAAGAAGAAATGGAAGAAATAGAGAAGACTTATGAAGAACGTCTCGATTATTATCAAAGTGAGACAGGATTAAATGATGCTATTCAAACAGGCATAGCCGAATTAAAGGGTATTCCTATAGCGCTTGGAATTATGGATTTTAAGTTTATAGCAGGTAGTATGGGATCTGTAGTCGGAGAAAAAATTACCCGTTTGATCGAGTATGCTATCAAAGAACTTCTACCTCTTATTATAGTATGTGCCTCTGGGGGTGCACGTATGCAAGAAGGCAGCCTAAGCTTGATGCAAATGAGTAAAATAGCTTGTACATTATATACTTATAAATTAGATAAAAAACTATTTTATATATCAATACTTACATCTCCTACTACTGGCGGGGTGACAGCTAGTTTTGGTATGTTGGGAAATGTTATTATTTCTGAACCCGGAGCCGTCATTGCATTTGCCGGTAGAAGAGTAATTGAAGAAACACTGAAGATAGAAGTACCTGAAGGTGCCCAAGAAACTGAATATTTATTCTATAAAGGAGCCTTTGATCTAATTCTACCACGTAACTATTTTAAAGGGATTCTGTCGTTATTATACCTCTTTCATAATTACCATATTTCTTTTGCTTGATGTATGAATTAAATTAATAAATTAAATTTAATAAAATTTATGAGAATAAAGATTTTAATAAGAAGAATATTTAATTCCTTTAGTCAACTTACCAATTTATACAAAAATTTAATATTAGAATCATTATATGATGTAAGTTTAAGTCAAGCAAGTGCCCCCATAGTCTAGTAGGTCAGGACATCTCTCTTTCAAGGAGGTAGCGGGGATTCGACTTTCCCTGGGGGTAGAATATTAAAAAATTAAATTTATAATGTAAATTTAAACATTATTCTTCCTGGGTCGATGCCCGAGTGGTTAATGGGGACGGACTGTAAATTCGTTGGCAATATGTCTACGCTGGTTCAAATCCAGCTCGTCCCAATAGTTATAGTTCGCTAAATCTACCAACTGAATTTAAATTACTGGGATTGTAGTTCAATTGGTTAGAGCACCGCCCTGTCAAGACGTAAGCTGCGGGTTCGAGCCCCGTCAGTCCCGATGGATACTATTAATGCATCAATAAAATCCCTGAAGAAGTATTAATTCAATACGTAAATTCTAAAGCATAATTTCTTAATTCTTTTGTCGATTAAGCGACACCCAGGTTTGAACTGGGGAAAAAGGATTTGCAGTCCCCCGCCTTACCACTCGGCCATGTCGCCAAAAAAATAACTTTTGGATAATTTAATTTGTGAAAATTGATGTATCTAAAATAATAAGCCATACGTCAAATCAGGACACGTTATAATTGTTTAAGCTTACTCTGTAATTCTTTAATAATTTTCATTTAATTATATTAAAAAAGTCTTATTAGGAATAGGAATAAAAATATATGAATATTAAAATTTGAATATTTTAATAAAAGATACTTTCCAAGGTAGTATCAATGGGTTTAAAGGCTTGCTAAAATATTGTTCTGATAAAACATTGATAAAAAAAGACTAATTGATTAATGTCTTGACACCTAATTTCATATAGAAGAAAAGGTTCCGTTGGAACAATTATTTTTTAGTAACTCATAGATCTTTTTAGAAGTACGTAAACACAGTAAAAATGACAATAAGAAATTGGAACATCAAAGTAAAGGAGATGGTAAAGGCAAAAGTTCATTTTGGACATCATCCTAAAAAATGGAATCCTAAAATGGCACCTTATATTTATTTTTTTAAGCGTACTTCTATTGCAAAAAAGAAGTATATACATGCAAAACTCGCAAAAAGATATAAGGATATGCATGTTATAAATCTTTCAAAAACTGCACATTTTTTATCAGAATCTTGTAATTTGATTTTTGATGCAGCAAGTAGGGGAAACCAATTTTTAATTGTTGGTACAAAAAGGAACATAGCTGATTTAGTAGCACGATCCGCAATAAAGGCTCGATGTCATTATGTTAATAAAAAATGGCTTAACGGTATATTAACAAATTGGTCCAATACGGAAAATCAACTTAATAAGTTCAAAAACTTGAAAATAGAACAAAAAATGGGTAGACTCAACCGTCTTACAATTTCAAAAAGAAAAGTTACTAGACAATTAGCTCACTTACAAAAATACTTTGGCGGTATTCAATATATGACAAGATTACCCGATATTGTAATAATTCTTGATCAGCAAAAAGATTATATAGCTCTTCGCGAATGTATTACTTTAGGAATTCCAACAATTTGTTTAATTGATACAAATTGTGATCCCGATCTTGTAGATTTTCCGATTCCAGCTAATACTAATCTTAGAGCTTCCGTATTATTTATTCTTAACAAATTAATTTTTTCAATTTGTGAGGGTCATTCTAGCAAAAATAAAAAATAAACTGCGTCCAATAGGATTTGAACCTATACCAAAGGTTTAGAAGACCTCTGTCCTATCCATTAGACAATGGACACTTTCATTTATCCTTATTATTATTTTTATTATTTTTTTTATTATTATTATTATAGCGGAGTAGAGTAGTCTGGTAACTCGTAAGGTTCATAACCTTGAGGTCATGGGTTCAAATCCCGTCTCCGCAATATCAAAAAAAATCCAAATATAGATCTATCTTGATCTTGATATCGAAGTACCAATAATTTTTTTTTTTTTACAGCTTTAATAAGTTATAAACATCATAATAAAATAAATAGATAAGCAATTATTTGACTCTTTTACATTACATAAAAAATATGAATTCTATTTTGTAAAGTTAGGAGAGATGGCTGAGCGGATTAAAGCGACGGATTGCTAATTCGTTGTATGAATTATTTGTACCGAGGGTTCGAATCCCTTTCTTTCCATTGACTTTTTTGCATAGTTAACCATATAGTTAAAACTTTAATAAATAAAAAAATAATAATAATTAATAATATTAAATATAAATATATATATAATAAATGGGGCGTGGCCAAGTGGTAAGGCATTGGGCTTTGGTCCCGATATTCGGAGGTTCGAACCCTCCCGCCCCAGACGATAACATATTTAAATAAATGAATTATTGTTTTTTGAACAACTTTATATTTGATGGTATCATAATTTTATGATATAAAAATTTACTTTAATTTAAATGTTTACAAAGATTTAAACTGAATTGATACAAAATTAAATGACATATAAAGTTTACATTTGTATAGTGTTTAATGAAATTAATTTAAGTATATGCATCTGATTTTAATAAAAAATATTTAATAAAAAATATTTTTCATTATGATTGTATCTACACATCTTTATTTGGGTTGCTAACTCAACGGTAGAGTACTCGGCTTTTAAGTGCGGCTAGGATATTTTACACATTTTGATGGAGTAAAGAATTCATTAATAAAAATAGATAAAATTTATAAGACCACGACTGATCCTGAATAGGAATGAATGGAAAAAACAGCATGTCGTATTAATATAGATATATAAGTCTGATAGTATTTTAGTATTTTATTCTTATCATATCAATGTAAAAACTTTGTTTGAATTATTAAAATCGAATAAAGAATAAAAAAAAAATAAATGGATAGAGTCCTAAAGGATTTCAATTTTTTTTAGCGAAATAAAAGAAATGAGCTTACATTCTTAATTTGAATGATTACCCGCTCTAATTCTAAGTTAAAAATGGATTAGTGTCTATTGTGGGAAGGGCTTTCTTTGCGAGAGTTATAAAATTTTTTATAATCCTAAATATTATGACTCTCTATTTGGGAGTGAATGTGTAAAATAAGCAGTATATTGATAAAAATATTTTTTTTTTTTTTTTTTCCAAAATCAAAAGAGCGATTAGTTTGTAAAAATAAAAGATTTTTTATAGACTATAAAAAAATCTGTTAATAACTTTACCTAGGTATCTATTATTTTAATTAATACCTTACTTTAACTTTATCGCACTATGTATAATTTTAGATAAAATTTTCTATATTCTTACTTCAATTATACTGTTAA